TACGTGGAAGTATATTTATTTCCAAAGTAAGTACTAAAGTATCGTATCTTATCATTATCAAAATTTTGATATGTACCTTTTGAAAAAAAGTGGACCTTACTATTCATTGTTGATAAAAGTAAATTTTGATTGACTGTTTTTGGTGCTTCTTTTCCCCATAGAGATATTGAATAGAACGAGTTACTTTTAGTGCTACTGTGATTTTGAAAATAAATGCGCAAATACCCATCAAAGGTAAGTAAATATACCCGAAACATATAAAATGCGGTTAATCCTATTGTGAAATAAGGTATTATTGCAAAAATTGGTGAATATAACCAACTATCATTAAGAATTTCATCTTTGGACCAAAAACAAGCAAGAGGTGGAATACCACAAAGAGAAAGTGTACCTAATAAAAAAGTAGTTCTTGTAATTGGAACATATCTTGTTAAACCACCCATAAGAACCATATTCTGACTTTTTTCTGGTGAATATCCAACAATAGGTTCCATTGAATGAATAATAGATCCAGATCCCAAAAACAATAAAGCTTTAGAATAGGCATGAGTGATCAAATGGAATAAAGCCGCTCGATAAGAACCTATACCTAGAGCTAACATAATATAACCTAATTGAGACATTGTAGAATAAGCTAAACTTCTTTTAATGTCTCTTTGAGCAAGAGAAAAAGTAGCTCCTAATAGTACTGTTATTACACCTATTAAAGAAATGAAATTCATTATATAAGGTATGTCTATGAAAAGAGGAATAAGCCGAGCTACAAGAAAAATTCCTGCTGCTACCATAGTAGCAGCGTGTATAAGGGCCGAGATAGGAGTAGGTCCTTCCATGGCATCAGGTAACCATACGTGGAGGGGGAATTGCGCAGATTTAGCAACTGCACCAACAAATAATAAAGAGGCGCACAAAGTAGCAAATAAGGAGCTGACCCCATTATTATGGATCAAGTTATTAGCTATTTCGAACAAATCCCGAAATTCCAAACTACCTGTTATCCAATAAAGACCTAAGATTCCTAATAATAAACCAAAATCTCCTACACGATTAGTTACAAAAGCTTTTTGACAAGCACTTGCGGCAATCGGTCGTGTGAACCAAAACCCTATTAATAAATAGGAACACATTCCCACTAGTTCCCAAAAAATATGAATTTGTATCAAATTAGAACTAGTAACTAATCCCAACATGGAAGTATTGGAAAAACTCATATAAGCAAAAAATCTCAAATATCCTTGGTCGTGAGACATATAATTGTCACTATAAATAAGAATCATGACTCCAACAGTAGTAATTAGTATTGACATAATAGAAGTAAGTGGATCGATCAAATATCCAAACTCTAAGGAAAAATCAATATCTATGGTCCAAGACCATAGATATTGATAAATAAAACTTCCATTTATTTGTTGAATAGACAGATTGGCCGAAAATCCCATAGCTACACTTAACAGAAAAATACTAGGAAAAGCCCATATACGACGAATATTTTTTGTTGCTGTCGGAATAAGTATAAGTCCAAATCCTATTGACATAGTAACTGTAAGTGGAAGAAAAGGTATTATCCATGCATATTGATATGTATGTTCCATAAGAAAACAAACAAATTGAGATTTTTTTTTATTTTATAATTAATAATTGTTTCCGATTCACCAATTCTTATCTCTTTCGAAAAGAATAAACAATAATAATGNAAAAAAAAATGTAATATATATATATATTATTTTTTTTTTTTATGTTAAATGTGAAATTATGTTAAATGTTGAAAGTAAAAAAAAAAATAACTATTATTCACAGAATAAAGTATAGATAATGATTAAAAAAAAGGATCTATTCCGAACATGTCTTTCACATACAACGATAAATAAAAATGAGTAACCCTTTTTTGAATGGCAGTTCCAAAAAAATGTATTTCTATGTCAAAAAAACATATTCGTAGGAATATTTGGAAGAAAAAAGGATATTTAACTGCAGTAAAAGCTTTTTCTTTAGCGAAATCGGTTTCTACCGGACATTCAAAAAGTTTTTTTGCGCGACAAACAAATAATAAAGTCTTGAGATAATCGGAATTGACATAGCCCGAAGAACTGAAAATTTTTTAAGATGAACGATTCACATTAATTAATGTATTGAACTACTCAATATTAGTTATAACTAGCTGCGGTATGTAGAATAAGAGTTTTCTGTATATTAGGTTCTTATTCTTATTAAGAATAGTATTTTTTCCCTATCCATTAACTATTCACAATAGAAAATCTTAATCCTATTTTTCTATTGTGAATAGTACAATTGCCATAGAAATTTAAACTCTTTTTTTTTAATGGATTTAGTGATGAAATTGTAATACATATGAGATCTTAGTTATTTGATTTTTTTTATTAAAAACAAATCATCAAAAAAAAATAGAAAGAAAAAGGACAATTCTTAATTCTATACCTCGACTGAGAGCAAAACTATCGAAATTTCAACTGTATCGGGGGAACTTAGTTTATAGTACGTGAAAGTTGATTGTTAAAACTGAACCTAGGACGATACTAACTAAGGATTATTTTATTGAATGAAGATTCAAATATGAATTTAAACGAGTCTTTTTTCATCGATTCTAATGTTTCCTAGACTATATTGAATCCTTGATTCTTGACGATTCAACATGAATTGGATATTATTATTTCAAGTAAGCCGCCATGGTGAAATCGGTAGACACGCTGCTCTTAGGAAGCAGTGCTAGAGCATCTCGGTTCGAGTCCGAGTGGCGGCATCCTCTAAAAGAGACACAATGTATCCTATAATGTATTGTATTCAATTTCCGATTTCAATTCTGTAATGGGACACTTTTTTATGATATTTGTGACTTTAGAACATATATTAACTCATATCTCTTTTTCGATCATTTCAATTGTGATTACGATTCATTTCATGAACTTATTAGTCTACGAAATCGTAGGATTACGTGATTCATCGGAAAAAGGGATGATAGCCACCTTTTTCTCTATAACAGGATTATTAATTTCTCGTTGGATTTCTTCGGGACATTTTCCGTTAAGTAATTTATACGAGTCATTAATCTTCCTTTCATGTAGTTTATTTATTATTCATATAATTTCCAAGAAATTGAACCATAAAAATGATTTAAGCATAATAACTACCCCAAGTACTATTTTTACTCAAGGCTTCGCTACGTCGGGTCTTTCAACTGAAATGCATCAATCCGCAATATTAGTACCTGCTCTACAATCTCAGTGGTTAATGATGCACGTAAGTATGATGTTATTGAGCTATGCAGCTCTTTTATGCGGATCGTTATTATCAATTGCTCTTCTAATCATTACATTTCGAAACAACATAATTTTTTTTTGTAAAAGCAATAATTTCTTAATTAGACCATTTTTCTTTGGTGAGATTAAATACTTGAATGAAAAAAGAAGAAGCGTTTTTAAAAACCCTTCTTTTCTTTCATTTCGAAATTATTACAAATATCAATTGACTCAGCGTTTGGATTATTGGAGTTATCGTATGATTAGTTTAGGGTTTACCTTTTTAACCATAGGCATTCTATGTGGAGCAGTATGGGCCAATGAAGCATGGGGATCTTATTGGAGTTGGGATCCGAAGGAAACTTGGGCATTTATTACTTGGACCATATTCGCGATTTATTTACATACTAGAACAAATCAAAGTTTACAAGGTACGAATTCGGCACTTATAGCTTCTATAGGATTTTTTATAATTTGGATATGCTATTTTGGGGTCAATCTATTAGGAATAGGTTTACATAGTTATGGTTCATTCACATTAACATCTAATTGAATAAGCTACATGAAAAATACATAAGAATATCGTCCCATATATAACGAAAGTTTGCTTGTTCGAGTTTTTGTTTTGACAGGTTGTCAAAACAAAAACTCGAAATGCATCTCATTACAATTCTAATTCACTTTATTTTTTTGCATTGTACAGCGAACGATTTTAAAATAAAAAAAAAATTAAAGAATTATAAGACTTTTTGTCTCATTAATGAAACACTATCTATAAAAGTAATTAGATAGGATAACTTGTACCCTGTCAACTGATAACGAGAGAACGAAATCAGGATAAATACCAATCCCTATTATGGGTAGAAAGATACAAATTGAAACAAATAGTTCTCGTGGTCCAGAATCCAAAAAATTAGAGTGTGGAACATTGAATAGTTTGTATCCATAGAACATCTGACGTGACATAGATAATAAATAAATAGGAGTTAATATCACTCCAATTGCCATTACAAAAGTAATTAGTATTTTTGGGATTAAAAGATATTTTGGACTAGTAATTAATCCCAAAAATACTACTGATTCCGCAACAAAACCACTCATTCCTGGCAATGCAAGAGAAGCCATCGAGAAACTACTGAACATGGTAAATATTTTTGGCATTGGGATGGATATCCCTCCCATTTCGTCGAGATAAACAAGACGTATTCTATCACAACTCGTTCCCGCCAAGAAAAAAAGTGCAGCACCAATAAATCCATGAGAGAGTATTTGTAAAATGGCTCCATTGAGTCCCATGTCGGTTATAGAACCAATTCCTATAATTGTAAAACCCATGTGAGATACAGAGGAATAGGCTATTCTCTTTTTAAAATTGCGTTGACCGAGAGAAATTAAAGCTGCATAGATTATTTGCATCGTTCCAACTATTACCAACCAGGGAGAAAATATAGAATGAGCGTGGGGTAATAATTCCATATTGATCCGAATCAATCCATATGCTCCCATTTTTAATAAGATTCCAGCTAGAAGCATACATGTACTGTAATGTGCTTCTCCATGGGTATTTGGTAACCATGTATGCAGGGGTATAATCGGCGATTTGACAGCATAAGCAATAAAGAAACCAAAATATAATATTATTTCCAATGCCACAGGATATGATTGATTAGCTAATCTTTCAAAATCTAATGTTGGTTCATTGGAACCATATAAACCCATACCTAGAACTCCTATTAAGAGAAAAATGGAACCCCCTGCTGTGTACAAAATAAACTTTGTAGCCGAGTAGAGACGTTTTTTTCCTCCCCACATGGATAAAAGTAAGTAAACAGGAATTAATTCTAACTCCCACATGATGAAAAAAAGTAAAAGATCTCGAGAAGAAAATGATCCTATTTGACCGCTGTACATTGCTAACATCAGGAAATAGAACAATCGCGAATTTCGCGTAACTGGCCAAGCTGCTAAAGTAGCTAAAGTAGTGATAAATCCTGTCAGTAAAATGGGTCCTATGGAAAGTCCATCGATTCCCAGTCTCCAGTGAAAATCAAAAATATCTATCCATTTATAATCTTCTTCCAATTGGATTAATGGATCGTCCAATTGGAAATGATAACAGAATGCATAGGTTGTTAGAAGGAGTTCTAATAAGCATATACAAATAGTATACCATCTAAACATCTTATTTCCTCTATGAGGAAAAAAGAAAATTGAAGAACCCGCGAATATCGGCAAAACTACAAGTATTGTTAACCAAGGAAAATAACTCGTGATAAAGACAAGATATGTTTTGACCAGAAAAACCCGTGCTCGAAATAATAAATTTTATCGAGTACGGGTTTTTGTCGGTAAAGAGGAATCAAATGATTCAAGTGGAGTTTTTTGTAACGTATCAATAAGATAGACCCATGCTGCGAGTTGTTTCATCACATAAATAAACACGGACACTCAAAAAATCTGTTGGGCAGGCGGATTCACATCTCTTACAACCTACACAGTCTTCGGTTCTTGGTGCGGAAGCAATTTGCTTAGCTTTACATCCGTCCCAAGGTATCATTTCCAATACATCTGTGGGGCAGGCTCGTACACATTGAGTACACCCTATACATGTATCATAAATTTTTACTGAATGTGACATTGGATCTATAAATTCCAGTTTTGAGCATAAAAAATTTTCGATCTGGTAAAATTAGTAGTAAATGAATCATACATTTATATTGTAGACACCAGACGAAGCGGTGGTTTATCAAAATTGGAAGAATCAATATATTTCTAAACCTGTTCATGAGAAAAGTCCAAGAGACTTTGATTTCTCTTTCAACAACCACGATCATGCGAGTTGTACATGTGAATTCAAATTGACCAACAAATTGGTCAATATTTCAATATTAATTCAAAGTATTTATTCAATATGAAAATATTTATTATTCAATAGTAAATTAATTCAATACTAAAAATATATATATATATATATATTATTTAGTATAATATAATAATCAAAATCAAAATAATAATAAATCAAAATAATAATAAAATAAGATCAAAATAATAAAATAATAATAATAAATAAGTATATTAATTATTATTTTATTATTATATAATGATAATTATAATAAAATAATTAATAATAAACATATTAATTCTAATAAAAATATTATTAGAATATAATATCTAATAGATTAATATTCTATGTGATATTATGTATCTTATGATCATAACTAATTATTCAACAAATTCGATTGATTGATACGAGTTGATTTTCTGTTACGATGGATTGATGAAACAATAGCTAGCCCGATAGCTGCTTCAGCAGCCGCAACAGCTATAACAAAGATTGAGAAAATGTCGCCTTTTAATTGGCGACTATCAAATATATCAGAAAATGTTACGAGATTGATATTAACCGAATTGAGTATAAGCTCAAGACACATAAGTGCTCTAACCATCTTTCGACTTGTGATCAATCCATAGATACCGATAGAGAATAAATAGACACTCAAAAAAAGTACATGCTCGAACATCATTGACTAACTCCTTATCAATCTCGATTCATTTTAATATGAACAACAATTCAACCGATTCGATTGATTAGAATAGAACGATTACAGAATAAAAGAAGGTATTGGCAATAGATAGGTTTAATTAAAAACCTTAAACCTTTCCATTTATTTTATTTATTTAGAATTTATAAATCTTAGAATTTTCATCTTAGAATTTCATTCTAAGTATTTGTTATTGACGAGCCATAGTAATTGCACCTATCAAGGAAACTAAAAGAATTATGGAAATGAGTTCAAACGGAAGATAAAAATCTGTTGATAAATGAATACCAATTTGTTGAATGTTACTTATTAGGTCCTGTTCCATAATCTGGCTTGATCTTGTAGTCCAAAAAATTCCGTACCATGACGTATCTGGGATAATAGTAATTAGTGAAAAAAGAATACTTGTACAAACCAGTGAAGTGACCCCATCCCCAATGGTCCAAAAATGGGAATCATTGGAATATTCTGAACCATTCATGAACATTACAGCAAATATGATTAAGACATTTATAGCTCCAACATAAATAAGGAGCTGTGCGGCAGCTACAAAATAGGAATTCGATAGAATATAGAATAAGGATATACAAACAAGAACCAATCCCAACGAAAAGGCAGAAAAAATGGGATTGGTAAGTAATACTACTCCCAGACCTCCTAATACAAGAACTGATCCCAAAAATACTACAAGAATATCATGTATTGGTCCGGGTAAATCCATTATTAAAATAAGAAATTAATAAATAAGTCGAAATATTTCATGACCTTACTGAATGGTCCAGGAAAGGAAAAGGGGTTACCCCATTTTTTTCTTGTCTTGTATATGATACATTCCTAATTGAATTAAAACTTTTTTTTATATGGATTAATGTAGATATAGATAAAATTATCGAGAAAAGAGTAATGGAGATTGTATATTTCGAAATCATCACGAAAAATATATTCTCAGTTTAAATCAAAGAATAATTCTCAACAATCAATAATTATTAGTTATTATTTGTAGTTACTGACCAAACAAAATAAAAAAGCTTGGGTCTTTTATATCAAAACAAAATTTTAGTAATTGGTAATCGTTCTTGAATCAAAGGGTTTATCTTTGTCTATTTTGATTTGAGTCGAATTCATAACTGTTTGAATTGTATAATCTCCAATTATTGACATTGGCAACCGACCCAAAGCAATTTGATTATAATTCAATTCGTGACGATCAGAAGTGGAAAGTTCATATTCTTCAGTCATTGATAAACAGTTTGTTGGACAATACTCGACACAATTACCACAAAATATACAGACCCCAAAATCAATACTATAATTAAGCAATTGTTTTTTTTTTATATCTCTTTCAAATCTCCAATCTACAACGGGTAGATCTATCGGGCATACACGAACACATACTTCACAAGCAATACATTTATCAAATTCAAAGTGGATTCGACCACGGAAACGCTCTGATGTGATCGATTTTTCATAAGGATATTGAATAGTTATAGGTAAACGATTTGTGTGGGATAAGGTAATTACGAAACTTTGACCAATATACCTTGCAGCTCGTATTGTTTGTTGACTATAATTCATGAACCCAGTCACCATAGAGAACATATTGTAAATATCCAGGAATAAATTGATGTTTCTTTCTCTTGTTTGAAAGAGGTTATGAATCTGGAATATCGTTATCGTATTTTCTTATTTATAGTGAAACAAGTTGGGAAGAAGTTGTCAATAATAGATTACCTAAAGAAATAGGTAAAAGAAATTTCCATCCAAGATTTAATAGCTGGTCCATTCTTATCCTAGGCAAAGTCCACCTTGTTGTGATAGGAATGAACAGAAACAAATAAGCTTTAGCTAATGTAATAAAGATACCAATTGTAATTCCAAAAACTCCGGCCATTTTATTTATTCCGAAAAGCTCAGGAATAGATATGTACGGAATAGAAAAATTCCACCCACCTAAGTAAAGAACTGTTACAAATAATGAAGAAAGTAATAGATTTAAGTAAGAAGCAATATAAAATAAACCGAATTTGATACCTGAATATTCGGTTTGATAACCTGCCACTAATTCCTCCTCTGCTTCCGGTAAATCAAATGGCAATCTCTCACATTCGGCTAGAGAAGAAATTAGAAAAACAATAAACCCTATAGGTTGACGCCACAGATTCCACCCCCAAAAACCATATTTTGACTGTGCTTCAACTATATCAACTGTACTTGAACTATTAGATAATCATAGTCGATAATAACATCACTGTTCCCATCGCTATTACAAAACCGTACATGAAACTTCAGCTTCATACGGCTTCTCTATGGCCACAAATAAATGTAAGGACCGGTTCGGTATTTTCAGCCTCTTTGGAGGATAGATCGAATAAAGATACATCGGAGAGTCCCAGTCCCAAATTAGACCAATGGAATTCTGTCCGCTAGAATAAGAAAAAAAGTGCTTCCGAATTGATCTCATCCTTATAATGATAATTTTTCTTTGTTCGGTAATAACTTAATCTTTCAATAAAATATTCGTTATCAATATATATATGCATTAGTTCATGAATAATGATAAGAATTCCGTATGTATGAATACGGATATAGGAAAGAAAGAATAAATAAAGATCTTTTTTTATTTTATAAAAATTTTTATTCATTCATTCGATTATTGCATCCCATTTCTTTTGTTCCTGTTCTTCTGTCTCAGAAGAAGGTATTTAGAAAAAAATAAAGGATTAATTCGTTCTTGATAGTCATTTCTTTAATCAGTGAATAGGAGCATACTCGAGATCGGAATCGTAGGGAGATACTTCTTGATCATTTCTACCAACTTAAAGCCCTTATTATGATTCGTTTTATGCAGAAATATCTCTTTTTTTGATACCTTACATTATCCCCATTACTAATCCTTTGTGTACCTTGGTGTTCCTAACTGTCCACCAATTTTTGATTGATCCCCGGTATGTTAATACATACAAGACAGTAGTGGAAACTCCATACAGTTGATCTTTTGCACCCGCTTCAAGATATGATGACTAATCAAAGAATATCAATCTTGGGGTAAACAGTTTACGCTGCTTATGTTTACTTTAATTTCATTCTTGTACATAGGGAATGAGATTTTCTGTTCTTACTGCAAATTTATAAGCTGTTTTGTTTCACTCATATAACTATCTGGTTTAACTCATCGATGAATAAAAAAAATATCTATTCAATACATTCAACCTCTTTTCTTTATTTATTTCTAGGAAAGAGGTAAAAGTTCATGTTCCAACGAATCACACGTAGAGATATTGATAACACACATAGAGTTAATGGTATTTCATAACTAATAGATTGAGCAGCAGCTCGTAAACCACCTGAAAAAGAATATTTATTATTCGATCCATATCCTGACATAAGAAGACCAATAGGGGCGATACTTGAAATGGTGATCCATAAAAAAACACCTATACTGAGATCACCTAAAACAAGGCGGTATCCAAAAGGAATTACTAAATAACTTAGTAGAATTGATATGACCGCTATAGACGGTCCGACACTAAACAAACGAATATCTCCTCTAGATGGGAGTAGGTCCTCCTTAAAAAGTAATTTAGTCCCATCTGCTAGAGCTTGAAGAATTCCCAACGGACCGGCATATTCAGGCCCAATACGTTGTTGTATCTTTGCAGATATTTCTCTTTCTAACCACACAATTACTAGTACCCCTATTATGATTCCAAATATAAGGGTAAAAATGGATATAAACATCCATATGAATCCATAGATTTCTTTTATGGATTCCGATGTAGAAAAAGAATTGATAGCTTGTACTTCTGTCGTATCAATTATCATTTCAACGATCAACTTCTCCCATAATGATATCTATACTACCTAGTATCGTCATGATATCAGCCAATTTCATTCTTTTAACTAGCTGAGGAAGAATTTGCAAATTGATGAAACCGGGTGGACGAATTTTCCATCTCCAGGGGAAAATGCTATTATCCCCTATCAAATAAATTCCTAATTCTCCTTTTGGGGCTTCTACTCTGACATAAAGTTCTTGTTTCGACAATTCAAAATTGGGTGAAGGTTTTTTACTAATAAATCTATATTCAAAATCATTCCATTCGGAATTTTTTGCTCTATCAAAGCGTCGGACTTCTAAATTCTCATAGGGACCTCCAGGAATTCCTTCTAGAGCCTGTTGAATAATTTTTACAGATTCCCCCATTTCACCTATTCGTACTAAATAACGAGCTAATGAATCTCCTTCTTTTTGCCATTGGACTTCCCAATCGAATTCATTGTAACACTCATAATGATCAACCTTACGAAGATCCCATTGGATTCCAGAAGCTCGTAACATTGGTCCTGATAAACCCCAATTTATTGCTTCCTCTCCACCAATAATGCCCACTCTTTCAACTCGTTCCAAAAAAATGGGATTCCGTGTAATAAGTTTTTGATATTCAACAACTCCTGTTAAAGAATAATCGCAGAAATCCAAACATTTATCTATCCAGCCATGAGGTAGATCAGCAGCTACTCCTCCGATGCGGAAATAATTATGCATCATTCGCATACCTGTGGCGGCTTCGAATAGGTCATATAACAATTCTCTCTCTCTGAAAATATAGAAAAAAGGAGTCTGTGCACCGATATCTGCCATAAAAGGTCCAAGCCATAACAAATGAGAAGCTATACGGCTCAGCTCCAGCATAATTACTCTGATATAACTGGCTCTCTGAGGTACTTGAACATTTTCCAATTGTTCTGGTGCATTTACCGTTATTGCCTCTGTGAACATAGTAGCTAAATAATCCCAACGTGTTACATAAGGAAGATATTGTATAATTGTTCGGTTTTCTGCTATTTTTTCCATTCCTCTGTGTAAATATCCCAATATGGGTTCGCAATCAATAACATCTTCACCATCGAGAGTAACGATCAGTCGAAGAACACCATGCATTGATGGGTGGTGAGGGCCCATATTGACTATCATGAGATCTTTTCTTGTAGCCGGTATAGTCATATTTTTTCTTCCTTAATTCATTATTCCACGAATTCCTCAAAACGAGGTTCATCAAAATGAAAAATCTAATAAAATAAAAATAAAAATTCAAACGATTAAATTAACGAGTTTTTGGTTCCCGAATATCCAACTGATCTATTAATTTCTTATAACGGACTCTATTTTTCTTTGACAAATAAGCCAGGAGCCGTTGACGTTTTCCCAGAATTATTCGTAGACCTCTTTGGGATAAAAAATCTCTTTTGTGCAATTCCAAATGGGAAGTAAGTCTACGTATCTTACTGGTGAAACTTAATACTTGAAATTCAACAGAACCCTTGTTTTCTTCTTTTTCTTCTTGTGAAATAACTGAGATGAATGAATTTTTGATCATAAAAAAATTTTTCTATCTTTTTTTCTTTCCCATGGATTTATTTTACTTTACCGAATCGATCAGGAAAAATCAAAATAATAATCTTTATGCCAGTTATTTTAATCTAGTACACACAAAAATTTGGATTTTTTCCTATTTCTTTTCTATTCTATCCAAATTGAAAATTTGGATAGAATAGAAAAGAAAGAGAAAATACATTTCTACATTCATGGAAGAGAATGATTTCTTTGTACCTAAAAGGATTCTGCCGATTTCGTCCTAGATCCAATTGAGTTGATACGCCATTAAATCCGTGTCATGTACCAGAATGTAATACAGCGTATATGTATATCTTTCGGTTTTCATCTACCGAAAAATATCACAGATATATAGGAAATATACAATTAACAAATTCTGAATCGTGGATACATATATATCCTCGACATACTGAAACGACTGCCATTATTGGTATTAAACCAATAGCGATTCATACAAGCTAAATCTTCTAATCGGTAATTGGGCCAAAGAAACAATTTGCATTTAATGAATTTATTTGTATTTGTATTAGTATTAAAATGCTTGTCCTCATTCAAAAATTTTCCAGAGTTTCTTATGTTGCTTTTTTCATTGCAAAATACTAGATTTCTATCCACAAAATTCCAATTACGAGAATTAAAACAAATTAGAATTCTCAATTCTCTACGACGTCTAGGAGATAGAATATTTTCAGGAACAAAGAAATCATAATTACTTTTGTCTCCCTTCACAAGCATATTGCCGTATCTTGCAACGGATTTATCAAAATGATTCTTATCAACATATCTTTTTTTTATATATTTTCTGTTAGTTTGGTGCTTAATTTTATCGATCAATGAAATACCTAGGGTTTGATATATAATAAATTTTCCATCCCTTTTTATAGATAAACGAATCGGTTCGACAATAAATATTCCTTTTTTTATCAATCCTGTAAGAGCTGGATCTTTATGAATTAGCATTCCATCCATATTTATCTCTCCTCTTTGAATCGAGGATATAGCAATTTTACTTGGATTTATCGGTCTAAGTAGGTGACAATATACCTTGATATTATCGATCATTCCTTGATTCAAGGAGTCATCCCATCTTAATTGAAAAGGGAAATATTTTTTCAGGAAGAAATTGAATTCTGTTTCTTTCTTTTTCTTGGATTGTTTTTCCTTTTTACTTTTTTTAATGTCTGATCTTGCGTAATTGTCTTCAACATTTTTTTTTTTGTTTTGTTTTCGTAGATCTGATCCAAGATTTTCTTGTCCCTGTTGTTCGTTTTTTTCTTGGTTGGAATTTTCTAATTTCAGATATTCTTTTTGATTAGGTGATATCAGAAGATTTTTTTTTTTATTTTGATTTATGTTGATGCTTTTATTTTGACTAATATTTTCATAGAAATCAAAATAAAAAAGAAGAAATTTGATTGGTATGATCCATGGTTTAATCCTATATGCATCAAAGAGTGGCACAAATTCTGGGAGGAACCAGGGTTCTAGATTTGATATGGTACGATAAACCTTTTCTTGATTCATTCCCATCCAATCAAAAAAAACACTTTTTTGATTGGATGGTTTAATTCCTTGATGAATTGTCTTAGAAAAAATATCTTTTCTAAGACAAATATGGAGAATTCTACAATCAAAATATTTTCTATCCAGATTTTTATGTGTAGCAATAATATATTCCTTTTCTAGATAATTACTAATTTCTAGATAATTACTAATAGGTATACTTACCAATACATAAAATGATTCGGGTTTCAGTGTATTGAAATTGTATGGAATTTCTTGGTCTCCTTTTACTTGTAATGTTGATTCATAAATATATGAGTCCTTCCTATTCCCATAATTCATATATTTATGTGATAAAAGATAATATCTGTAGTGTTTTTTAAATTTTTCTTTTTGACTCGTCAATGAATCCACTGCCATCGCATAGTAATTTTGCTTCATGTAATGAATTAATTGGTCTTTTTCTTTTTTATGTGAATCAAATTTAATTGAGTTTTTATTTTGAATCATAGAACGTTGGTTGATTCTATTTCGCCATTTTTGAGGTACTAATCGAGACCATTTTGTCTGAGATAAATTGTATTGATAATGGCCCTTTAACCAGTTTTTCCATTCATTTTTTCCAGACTTATAAATTTTCTTTTGCTTTGCTTTGGAATCAAATATTCCTCGTGTCATACAATAATCCTTGATTTTATCCTTAATAAAAGAATGGGTCCTGGTATATTGAAGTACAGATCTCAAGTGATACTTGTTAAGTAATTGGGTTTGTGATAATTTGTAAAATACATATGCTTGGGACAAGGAGGATAAATCATAATTATAATAATAATAAATATTTGAATTATTATTACTGATATTAGTATTAGAAAACGATTTTTTTATAGTCGAAATAAAGTTCATTGTATTTTGATCTGTTTCATCAATTCCTTCTCGATTTGTTTCATCGTTGTAAATCGATTTTTTGATAATTTTATTTATTGATTCAAGGAAAAGTTGTGCATTGATCCTAAAAATAGTAATCATACGTAGAAAGATATCTATGTATATTTTTTCAATGAATGATTTCAAAAAATCATTTAATTTACGTATAAATCGGATCTTTTTTCTTTTAAATATCTGCAAAATATGTTTCTGTGATTCCGATTTTTTATCATCACAAGTTAGAACTATTTTTTTCTTGTCTTTTGTAATTCGTTCTAGTTCTATTTGATTCCTGATTGTGACTGTCCTATCAGCAAGATCTTTTATTTTTTTTTCTATGAGTGAGTAATTTGCCCAATTCATGGATCGAATTCGAATGGTTGATTCGCGAATAATCTGATTATTTATTTTAGAATCTCTTACATTTTCATTCGGTTTATATACTTTTACCTTCCTCAATTCAAATAAGAAAATGGGGTTTACTTTTTCCTTCATTTTTTGTTTTATAACTAGAACCATTTTGATAACCCATCTTTTTTTTTCTTTAAAAACTTTTAGAACTTTTACTTTTAGAATTTTTTTTTTGAGTTCTTTATAAATAGGTTTCAAAAAAGAAGGCCGTTTTCGGGGAGAACCAAAAGGAACTTCTGCTTCCATTCCCAAAATTGTTAAAAAACAAAAATCTTCTTTTTTTCCTTTTTTTTTTTTCATTGGATCTCTATGATGAGATCGTATTTTAGATCTTCGCCAAGGTTTAAGAAAGAAAGGAAATAGAATCTTTATCTGAATACCGTCTGTTAACCAATTTTTTGGAAATTCTGTTTCCGATAATTGAACACCGTTATAGGTGCATTTAACATGTGTTTCTCTATTCCATTCCTTCAAATCCTCATACCACTCGGACGATTGGAATAATAAAATACGGACAATATTTTTAGCTATTATCAATGAAGGCAATACAATGTATTTTCTAAGAAAAGAATGGGTTACTAACATTGAACTTCTTATTACTTGAGCAAATATAACGTTATCCCAAGTTTCTGAAATTGTTATCCGTTCATTTTCCTCTTTTTTTTTCTCCTCGTTTTTTTTTTTCTTTTCTTTTGTCTCTTCCTCCTCAAAATTGGAAATTTTCAATTCCGGTTCTCTCTCGACCGAATTCCTAAAAATGAGATTCATCATTTCAGAGATATCAAAAGAAGAAAAAAAAAATGTTTTGTCTATTCGATCCAAAAAAAGGGGGGAATGCACATTTGCTTGAAACATTTGCCAAATAACTGTTTTACGTCTTTGAGTACGCATGGATCCTTTTATTATATCCCGACGAAAATCCGATTGTTGCGAGTAGCGTATCAAAGCCACCTCTTCTGTTTGATCACTATCAATATTATTATCTTTATTACTAATAGAATTGGTATTATTCTCATTCTCAGTATAAATTATCACATGTTTGGCTTTTCTTGAACGAATTTCATTATCTTCCGTCGATTTTTCCTCATTTTCTTCCTCCTGTTCTTCCAAAACATTGGTCAATTTATATGACCATCGAGGAACCTTTTTACTGATTTCTTCTATTCCAATAGATTCATTTCTAGTTGTTTGATCATTTGGATCAATTGTAATTATATCGAATACAAATTTCAAAGATTTTGCTTGACTTTCTGAATCAATTTTTCTTTGTTCTGCCAATAAAGAACAGTTTTTCAAACAAAAATTGGGTGTGAATTCAAAAGAAAGTGAAGTTAAGGAATTACCAATATAATTCAAAAATGATTTACCACCACCAAGTGAATTTTTTTTATTTTCAAATTCTCGGAAATTATTAGGAAGTAGCTCATGGATCTTATTTATCCAAAGACTTTTTATGGAATCTTCCATATAAGGGATAAAATCATTCATGATTGTACGTAAATCAAAATTTTTTATTGCTCCGCGGCATGGTCCGCTCAATAAAGGATCATATATTTTGGTCAAGCATTCTTGTTCATTCTCATGATTGCAAAATCTAGTCCTTTTTTCTAGCATATCTAGAGAAAGAAATCCCTTTTCTTTTTTTTCTTTTTCTAGAGCTTTTATTCGACTTATTAATTCATTGCTCAAGTTGTATTTTTTTTGTTCATTGGTATAAACCCAATAATTATACAGGTCTCCATGGGATAATTTTTTTGTCGTGTACAAAGACCGTTCTATCATTTCCGAAAAAGTCGATAAACTAGGTGGATATGTAAAAGATATTTTTTGTTTCCCATTACTTGGACATGTATAAAAAAAATATTGTGACATTTCATTTCGTACAGCATTTTCAAACCGATCATTTTTTATATATCGCAATGGACAATTCCATCGTTTATAATCGAAAAGAAAAGTCACAAGAGGTTTTTCAAACCAGAAATAAGTCTTTTCATTTTTCTCTTCTTTAAGTCTTCCCAATTCCCAATTATCTTGATAGGTATCAAGATAAGAATCTTCGTAAACTGGGCTATCTTTATAGTATGTCTCTTTAAAGTGAAAGTGGAATTCCCCCTTTGTTTTTTCCTTTCCATTCACTCGGATCTCTTCCGTTTCATCTATTTTTTCCGGATCTTCCTGTTCTTCCGAACAAAGGGAAGGGTCTTCTTCGGCGGATCCCTCTTGTTCCTGTTTAGTCTCCTTCGTTTCGGAAGTTGTTTCTACATCGCTTTCTTCCTCACTTTCTCCCCTTTCTTCCATTTCTGAGGTTTCTTTCAGTTTCTTAGTGACAATAGGCGACGGCATTCTGCCTAAATAGTAGACACAGGTGATAAATAAGAGAATACTAAAGATTCGAGCCATAGAATTTCTCAATTCTGAAACAAGGTACTTATTAGATCGAATAGAATGATTTTGCCGTATCCAGAATAATA